TCCAGGACCCTTGACACAAATAGACGCGCCACAAGTTCCATACAAATTGCTTCTTAATACAATTTCTTTCAAATTCATTAAAATTTCATGTATTGATTCTTGAATACCTGCTATAGTAGAAAATTCGTGTGATATTTTCTCAGATTTTGCACGTGTGATAGAGGTTCCCTCTATTTCTCCAAGTAAAGCTCTTCGCATCGCAATGCCTATTGTGTCGGATTGGCCTTTCATAAGTGGAGATAGAATAAAGCGTCCGTAATAAAGACGCTTATTGTCGTTTCTTGATTCAACACATTTCCACTGCAGCGTCCGAGTCGATATTGTTACTTTCTCTCGAACCATAATAATATTGGTATTGTGAATTGAATTTATTGAATTATTTATTTCTCTTGAAATCTCTTCGCTATTTATTTTTACTTTACACGCGTCTTTTTTTAGGGGGCCTGCAGCCATTATGTGGCATAGGGGTTACATCCCGGACGAAAGTTAATAGTATACCACTTCTGCGAATAGCTCTTAATGCCGCATCTCGTCCGAGACCGGGACCTTTTATCATGACTTCTGCTCGTTGCATGCCTTGATCCACTACTGTCCGAATAGCATTTCCTGCTGCGGTTTGAGCAGCAAAAGGTGTTCCTCTTCTTGTGCCTTTGAATCCACAAGTGCCAGCGGAGGACCAAGAAATTACTCGCCCCCGTACATCTGTAACGGTCACAATAGTATTGTTGAAACTTGTTTGAACATGAATAACTCCTTTTGGTATTTTACGTGCATTCTTATGTGAACCAATACGTCCAGTTTTGCGTGAACCAATTCGTGGTAAAGGTTTTGCCATATTTTATCATCTCATAAATATAAGTCAGAGGTCTATGGATATATCCATTTTATGTCAAAATAGATCCTTTATTTTTACATCGGATCCATTCTCGCTTAGAAAGATTATCCTTGTCTTTGTTTATGTCTCGGGTTAAAGCAAATTACTATAATTCGTCCCCGTCTACGTATCAGTCGACATTTTTCACAAATTTTACGAACAGAAGCTCTTATTTTCATATTTGTCATCCCCTAATTTTTCATATTTGTCATCCCCTAATTTTTGAATATACATACTTTTTTTGAAGAAACTAAGTTTCTTTAAATTTTGAAATCTTGACTTGTATCCCTACGAAAGGAATTTGAAAGTTGCAAAAAAAAAAAAACTGCCTAATCATTCAAATCTTTATTATGGAGTCTATAAATTAGACGCGTTCTGATCAAATTCTAAGTACTTACTTCCATTTTGATACTATCTTGTGGTAGTATAGGGCGGCAGTATACATATAAAACAAAACTATGTTCGATCTTTCCTAAAACATAACCTAAAAAAAAAACAGATCTTCATTATCTAAACGAACTTGGAACATATTAATATTATTGAAAAAAAGATTCAGTAATTAAACTTTCCTGAATCCATTTTTGTTATCTAAACGAACTTGGAACATATTAATATTATTGAAAAAAAGATTCAGTAATTAAACTTTCCTGAATCCATTTTTGTTCTTTCATTCCATCGCAAATCCTCTTCTCTTTTTTTTTAACAAATAGGAAGTCCGGATCGAATATCGAATTCGGATATTCGAAAGATTACCATATATAACACAAGATTTCTCCACCGATTTTTTCTAGTCGAGCTTCCCGGTCTGTCATTATACCCCGAGAAGTAGAAAGAATTACAATGCCCATCCCGCCCAAAATTCTAGGAATTTTTTGATAGTTAGAATAGATTCGTAGACCCGGTCGGCTGATCCGTTTTAAATTTAGACTAGTTCTATATGGTCCTTTCTTCTTCCTTCTATGTCGTAGGGTTAAAACCAAAATTTTTTTGTTGCCTTCCTGATGTTTCCTGACATTTTCAATAAAACCTTCTCGTAAAAGTATTTTAATAATGTTTTCGGTGATGTTAGTAGCTGCTATCCGAATAGTTCCTTTTCTATTCATGTCGGCATTTCGTATAGAGGTTATTATGTCAGCAATAGGATCCCTACCCATGATAAACTAAAATTATTATTTCTCTCTAGTTTTGATATAATCAACATACTCTTTTTTTTTTTTATGAATTCATTATTTTATTAAATTTATTAAAGGTATATGCGTGAAACACAATTTACTAATTAATTTGAAAATTTAAATTCTATTGAATTTTTATTCAAATATTATTCAAATACTATAACTTATAACTCTATCATGGTCTCATCTTAATCTGAAATGTTCTATCTCATCTTATATCTTCTAATTTTTTTATCTTATAATACTTCAGGTGCTAATGAAACTATTTTAGTAAAATTTAACTGTCTCAATTCCCGGGCAATTGCACCAAAAATTCGAGTTCCTTTTGGATTTCCTTCTTGATCAATGACAACTGCAGCATTGTCATCATATCGTATTATCATACCGTTATCGCGTTTAAGTTCTTTACAAGTACGTACAATTACAGCTCTGATTACTTCTGATCTTTCTAGAG